GTGTAAGTTTGTTGCATAGTTGGTGGATGATTTTTGTGGTTTGTGTTTTTGTTTGGTTTTTAAATGGTAGGTGGTTTGGGGTTGATCGGTGTTTGGTGGTTTGATGATAACGGTGTCAGTTTTGATAGCCGGAAATGTAGAGCAGGGTTAATTTAAAGTATGTTGATGATGAGTAGTTTGGACAATGCAGGGGTATGTGGTTTAGTTGTTTGATGAAAAAAAATAAAAATCAAGATAAAAAAAAAAACGATGCGTAAAATGATGCGCAAAATAGAGTTTTAATGATTTTTCCTAGTAAGTGATAAAAAAATCAATATGTCCGGCAACCATTACACTATTTATTGTCTAGAGGTAGGTAGCGCGCCCTCCATGAATGGGGTCAAAGTGCATCAGTGCCAAGTTTGCGACGACCTTATCCGTTAAACCATGACATTCTGGGTGTTAGGGGATTCATATGCTCGCCGGTCATGTGATGGACATGTCAAGAGGAAGATAACACCTGCGCTGCACTTGAGGGGCTTATTGAAGAGACGCTAAAAAAAACCAAGTGTAGGAGGTCGGTATGCCGCGGTAAAGAGAATAGGGAGGAGTATTCAACCGACCACTTGTACCTGTGGGGTGCAATTGAGACGGAGTGAACTGAGGTATGTTCCTGAAATTACAACCAATAGCGCAAAAGAGCAAGTGTAGGCTAGTTATGCGCCTGAGGGCAATAACTAAGGGTATAACTGACGTTGAGTAGCTCGGTTCTCGTGAGAAGCGCGATTAATAGATAACCATGCTCTCTGGCTTGGGTGTGCTTGAAGGCTGTTGACTCGAGAAGTTACCTAGGAGGTGGGCGAATCCTGTAGACTAGGAGAATTCAAAGGTGTACTGGGACATTCCTCGTTTGTTGGGTGGGTGTTGTGCACAGTAGGTGAAACTTTAGATGTTTGGGTGACGCTTGCGGGTTTGCCGTAGGTAGGAACACTTGGGCTATATGGTACCTGAAGCAAGAATGTGCCTGGTGGGTGTACTGTCCAAATACCATCTGTTTTGGAGATAATGTTTGGGTTTATGATGGAAGAGCATTACATATACTATGGATTATCCTACATGTCATGAGATGTTTGATGGGGTGGAGAATGTGATGCATTACTATACATACCCTTAAAGCAAGAGAAAAACCGCTGGGGGGGGTAAGGGGGGGGGTAAGGAAAGGACAGATTTAGGTGTTCCTGTAGTTAAATTTTATAACGGCGGCTTTTCAGGTCGTAGGTCTCGGAGAGAAACCGAGTAGGAATTTATGATGTTATTTGTTTTGTTTTTGGGGTTATGTTTTGTTTTGGGGGGGTTAGCTGTTGCATCCAACCCGTCTCCTTATTATGGGGTGCTGGGGTTGGTTGTGGCGGCGGTTGCAGGGTGCGGTTGGTTGGTGTGTTTAGGGGTTCCTTTTGTTTCTTTGGTGCTTGTTATGGTTTATTTGGGGGGGATGTTGGTGGTGTTTGTTTATTCGGTGTCACTGGCGGCGGATCCTTATCCTGAGGCATGGGGTAGTTGGGGTGTTGTTGGTTATGGTTTTGGGATGGGATTGGTTGTGGTGGTGGGGCTTGTTATGGGTGGTGTGTTGGAGTTGTTGGTAGATGAGGGTACGGTGAATAGTGGGGGTTTGGTGTCGGTTCGGTCAGATTTTAGTGGGGTGGCTCTGTTATATTCAGAGGGGGTGGGGCTGCTTTTGATTGGGGGGTGAGGGTTGTTGCTGACTTTATTTGTGGTGTTGGAGCTTGTGCGGGGGTTATCTCGGGGGGCAATTCGGGCTGTTTAGTGGTAGGGTCAGGAAGTAGTTTAGTCGAAAATGCCAGCTTTGGGAGTTGGAGAGGAGGGTTTGAGTCCTTTCTTCCTGATGTCTTTGGTGAGGTAACTCTAAGAAGGGGTTTAGTCTTCAATCTTTGGCTTACAAGACCAATGTTTTTATAAACTATTAGAGTTGATTAGAGTTTGAGTAATTTGTTCTCTAGAATGGCCGCGAGGGGGAATAGAATGAGAATGATTGTGAAATATGAGAGTGAGGCTAGTTGGCCGATGATGATGAAGGGGTGTTCTACTGGCTGGCTGCCTACTCAAGTCAGGATAAGGATGTTAGCCACCAGGGTTCAGAATAGGATTTGTGATAGAGGGCGGAAGGTTATGGATCGTAGTTTTGATGTGTGGAGTAGGGGGACGAGGAATAGGACTAAGATGGAAGCGGCTAGGGCGAGTACGCCTCCAAGTTTGTTTGGGATGGATCGGAGGATGGCGTAGGCGAATAGGAAGTATCATTCGGGCTTAATATGTGGGGGGGTGACGAGGGGGTTGGCTGGGGTAAAGTTTTCTGGGTCTCCTAGGAGGTTGGGGGAGAAAAGGGCTAGTGAGACTAATAGGGAGAGTAGTAATACGAATCCTAGGGCGTCTTTGATGGTGTAGTATGGGTGGAATGGGATTTTGTCACAGTCTGAGGGGATACCCAGTGGGTTGTTTGATCCTGTTTCGTGTAGGAAGGTGAGGTGGACAAGGGTGATTCCTACGATGACGAAGGGGAGAAGGAAGTGAAGGGCGAAGAATCGAGTTAGTGTGGGGTTGTCGACGGAGAATCCGCCTCAAGCCCATTCTACTAGTGTCTGTCCAATGTAAGGGATGGCTGAGAATAGGTTTGTAATTACGGTAGCCCCTCAGAATGACATTTGGCCTCATGGTAGGACGTAACCTACGAAGGCGGTTGCTATGAGGGCTAGGAGTAGGATGACCCCGATGTTTCAGGTTTCTATGTAGAGGTATGAGCCGTAGTATAGTCCTCGGCCGATGTGGAGGTAGATACAGATGAAGAAGAAGGAGGCTCCGTTTGCATGAAGGTTGCGGATGAGTCAGCCGAACTGTACGTCTCGGCATATGTGGGCAACGGAGGAGAAGGCTAGATTGGTGTCTGCTGTGTAGTGCATGGCTAGTAGGAGGCCTGTGATGATTTGGGTGATTAGGCATACTCCTAGTAGAGATCCGAAGTTTCATCATGTTGAGATGTTTGATGGTGCTGGGAGGTCGATTAGGGCGTCGTTGATGATTTTGAGGATTCGGTGGTTTTTACGAAGGTTGAGGGCCATTGGTTGTTTCTATATGAGGATATAAGGATGATGATGATGGATAGGGCGAATGATCCTAGGTAGGCTTTGATTAGGCCTGAGTGGAAGGAGGTGGCGGTTTTAGTTGCTATTAGTTGTAGGCTGGCTAGTCCTTCTGGGCCTAGTATTTTGTATCAGGAGAGGTCGATTAAGTGGGATGCAATGTTTTGTCCTCCTTTGAGGAAGTTAGTTATGCTTAGGCGGTGCATTAGGGGGTTGTAATATCCTAAGGATGTTGAGAAGTTTGAGAAGGTGGTCTGTTTTGTGAGGATAAGTGTTTGGGTCATTTTTGAAATTTCTAGGGCGAGGGCGATGCCTAGGGCTGTGACGATTAGGGCTGTTATTTTAATGGACAGTGGTATGGTTATTGGAGGGGTTTTTGTGGGGATGATGAAGGAGGAAATGAGGAATCCTGCTAGGATGCTTCCTAGTGCAAGGCGGGTGATGGGGGAGGTTACTGCCGGGTTGTTTTCATTTACTGGGGCCAGGGGAGGAATTCGGACGAAGCCGGCCTGAACTAGTACGGTCATGCGTATTGTATACACTGCGGTGAATGATGTGGCTAGGAGGGTTAGGAGCAGGGCTCAGGTGTTTAGGTATGATGTATTTAGGCTTTCGATGATCTGGTCTTTTGAGTAAAATCCGGCCAGGAATGGGGTTCCTATTAGGGCTAGGTTGCCAATAGTGAGGCATGCGGTGGTTGTGGGGAGTATTTTTTGGAGTCCGCCTATTTTTCGGATGTCCTGTTCTCCGTTCAGGCTGTGGATGATGGATCCAGAGCATAGGAATAGTATGGCTTTGAAGAAGGCATGAGTTGAGATATGGAAGAAGGCTAGTTCTGGCAGGTTCAGTCCGATTGTGACTATTATTAGTCCGAGTTGGCTTGAAGTGGAGAAGGCGATGATTTTTTTGATGTCGTTTTGGGTGAGGGCGCATGTGGCTGCGAATAGTGTGGACAGGGCCCCTAGGCAGAGACATAGGGTCAGGGCAGTTTGGTTGTTGTTGAATAGGGAGTTGGTTCGGATGAGTAGGAAGATTCCGGCTACTACTATTGTGCTGGAGTGGAGTAGGGCGGATACGGGGGTGGGTCCTTCTATTGCAGCTGGTAGTCATGGGTGGAGGCTGAATTGGGCTGATTTTCCGGTTGCGGCTAGGATGAGGCCGAGTAGGGGCAGTGTTGGAGTTTGGGAGGGGGAGGTGAGTTGTTGGATTTCTCAGGTGTTTGCGGTGGAGGCTAGTCATGCTATGCAGAGGATAAGTCCGATATCACCGACTCGGTTGTAGAGTACGGCTTGGAGGGCGGCGGTGTTGGCTTCTGCTCGACCATGTCATCAGCTGATTAGGAGGAAGGATATGATTCCGACTCCCTCTCAGCCAATGAACAGGACGAATAGGTTATTGGCGATGATTAGAATGAGTATGGCGATTAGGAAGAAGAGTAGGTAGGTGAAAAATTTCGTAATGTACGGGTCTGAGGCTATATATCATGTTGCGAATTGTAGGATGGACCATGACACGAATAGTGCGATGGGGAAGAAGGTGAGGGAGTAGAAGTCCATTTTTAAGCTGATAGGGATTTTGAAGGTCATAATGAATTTTCATTCTCATAGGGAGGTGAGGCTTTCTGTCCCTGAGTGGATGTAGATTGTTATGGGGACTAGGCTGATTAGGAAGGAAGTTTTGACTGTATTTGTGATTGTGTCAGGGGTGTTTTTGAGGTTGTCGGATAGAAGGGGGAACAGGATGGGGGTGGAGAGTGTTGCTAGGGTTAGAAGTATGAGTGTGTTCAGGACTAGTGATAGGTCCATTACTTTCACTTGGATTTGCACCAAGATGAGTGGCTCCTAAGACCATTGGATTACTATTATCCTTTGAAAGTAAGGAGACTGAGGTTTTATGCTCAGAGGCAAGAATTAGCAGTTCTCGTTGGTTTTACCTCTCCTCGGCAGGTAAGAAGGGTTTAACTTCTGTTTTTAGAGTCACGGTCTAATGTTTTGGTTTAAACTATACTTGCATATAGGGATGCCTGAGATTAATTCGGGTTTTAGGATCAGGAGTATCATGGGGATCATGTGTAGGGCCATGAGGAGGTGTTCTCGTGTGGAGGAGTTTTGGATGGATGTGATGTGGGATGGGAGGGTGCCGCGTTGCGTTATTGTTAGCATGTATAGGGTGTAGGAGGCAGTGAGTAGGATTGCGGCTCCTGTTAGGATGAGTGTGAAAGCAGATCAGTTGAAGAGCGCGACTACAATAGTTAACTCTGCTATGAGGTTTGTTGTTGGGGGGAGGGCTATGTTTGTTAAGTTGGCTAGTAGTCATCAGGTGGCCATGAGTGGTAGTAGTGGTTGGAGTCCTCGTGTGAGTAGGAGGATTCGGCTGTGTGTTCGTTCGTAGTTGGTGTTGGCTAAGCAGAATAGTATTGAGGATGTTAATCCGTGTGAGATTATTAGGATTATTGCCCCTGAGAATGCTCATTGGGTTTGGATTATTGTTGCGGCCACGACCAGTCCTATGTGGCTGACAGATGAGTAGGCGATTAGTGACTTTAAGTCAATTTGGCGTAGGCAGATGGCGCTGGTTATTAGCGCTCCCCACAGGGCCAGGGTGATGAAGGGGTAGTGTAGGTTGTTTGATGATGGGTTTACTAGAATTGTGATTCGCATGATGCCATAGCCTCCTAGTTTCAGTAGGAGAGCAGCAAGTAGTATGGAGCCGGCGATGGGGGCTTCTACATGGGCTTTGGGAAGTCAGAGGTGTAGGCCGTATAGAGGGGCTTTGACTATGAATGCAAGTAGGAGGGCTAGGCTTGCTATTAGGCCAGATCAGGAGGAGTTTAGGGTAGGGTGTGAAAGTTTGAGTATTGGGAGGTATAGGGTGCCGATTTGGTTGTGTAGATGGAGGATGGCGATTAGTAGTGGTAGGGAGCTGGCGAGTGTGTAGAACAGGAGGTAGATGCCAGCGTTTAGGCGCTCTGGTTGGTTGCCTCATCGTGTGATTAGGATAAGGGTGGGGATGAGGGTGGCTTCGAATGCAATGTAGAAGAGTATGAGCTCTGAGGCTGAGAAGGCAACTAGGATGAATAGTTGGGCTAGTACTACTGTTGAGGCGAAAATTCGTTTGCGGCTGATTGGTTCTGGTTCTAGGTGATTTTGGCTTGCTATGATTATGAGGGGGAGGAGTCAGCATGAGAGAACGAGTAGGGGGGAGGAGATTTGATCAATGGATGTTCAGGGGGTTAGGCCTTTATTTGGGTAGTAGGTTGGTGTGAGTCATTGGAGGCTGATAGTGGCAATTAATAAGCTATATAGTGTAATATTTGTTCACAGGTGTTTGCGTGGGGAGAGGAGGGCTAGGGGCAGGAGTATTGCAGTTGGGGTGATGATTTTTAGCATTGTAGCAGGTTGAAGTTGTGTAGGTGGTCGGATCCGTGGGTTCGGGTTGAAGCTACTAGAAGGGCCAGGCCTGTGCCTGCTTCGCAGGCGGAGAATGTTAGCATGAAGATGGGCAAAATAGTGGAGGTTGATGATTGGATTTGGATGGGCCATATGGCCAGGGCAACATACATGGATAGTATTATGCTTTCTAGGCATAATAGGGCTGAGATTAAGTGGGTGCGGTGAAAGGCTAGGCCTAGGCTGCTTAGGGTGAAGGCGGAGTAGAAGCTTAGGTGGAGGTAGGACATAAAGAAAGTTATAGGGTGGGAGCTATAATCTGTTGAGTCGAAATCAACTGTCTTAGTTAGACTAACTTTCTGTTACTCTGCTCATTCTAGTCCACCTTGAATTCATTCGTATACTAGACCTAGGGTAAGGAGGAGGATGAGAGCGGAGGCTCAGGTTAGGGTAGTGGTGGGGGATTGTAGTTGGGTGGCTCATGGGAGTGGTAGGAGTAGGGCGATTTCTAAGTCGAATAGAAGGAAGAGGATGGCTACTAAGAAGAAGCGGATTGAAAAGGGGAGTCGGGCGGAGCCCAGTGGGTCGAATCCACATTCGTATGGGGATAGTTTTTCTGAGTCCGGGTTTATTTGGGCAAGTCAAAAGTTTAATGAGGTTAAAAGGACGCTTAGGGCGAGGGATAGGGTTAGTATGAATAGGATTATGTTTATTACTCTTCTCTGGGTTTAAACCAGATTTTAAGGATTGGAAGTCGATTGTAATTAATATACTAGAAGAGTAAGATCCTCATCAGTAGATTGAGATGTAGAGGAATAATCATACGACGTCTACGAAGTGTCAGTATCAGGCGGCCGCTTCAAATCCGAAGTGGTGGTTTGATGTGAAGTGGTATTTAATTAGGCGTAGGAGGCATACTAGTAGGAATGTAGAGCCAATGATTACGTGTAGGCCGTGGAAACCGGTGGCGACGAAGAATGTTGAGCCGTAAACTCCGTCGGCGATGGAGAATGGTGCTTCATAGTATTCTATGGCTTGTAGGGCGGTGAAGTAGAATCCTAATAGGACTGTTAGAGAGAGGGCTTGGATTGCCTGTTTTCGGTTGGCTTCTGTGATACTGTGGTGGGCTCATGTAACAGTGACCCCTGAAGCCAGGAGGATGGCGGTATTTAGGAGTGGGACTTCTATGGGGTTGAGGGGTTTGATTCCCACGGGTGGTCATTGTCCTCCTAATTCGGGCGTGGGGGCTAGGCTTGAGTGGAAGAAAGCTCAGAAGAAGCCCAGGAAGAAGAAGGCTTCTGATGTGATGAATAGGGCCATTCCGTAGCGCAATCCTTTTTGTACGGTGGGGGTGTGGTGGCCTTGGAATGTGCTTTCTCGTACGATGTCTCGTCATCATTGGAATATGACTAGGGCAGTTGAAATTAGTCCCAGGATCAGGAGTCGGGGGGAGTTGAAGTGGAATCATATTGTTAGTCCTGAGGTGGTGAGCAGAGCGGATGCTGCTCCCAGGATGGGTCATGGGCTAGGGTCAACTATGTGGTAGGAGTGTGCTTGGTGTGCCATTGGGGTTAGATATTTTCTTGTAGGTAGAGGCTTAGTAGGAGGACGAAGACATAGGCTTGAATTATTGCCACGGCTACTTCTAAGATGGTTAGTAAGAATAAAACCAGGAAGGTTAGTAGTGAGACTACTGGCATTGTTGAGAATAGGGCTGTTGTGGCTGTGGAGATGAGTTGGATGAGTAGGTGTCCTGCTGTCAGGTTGGCTGTTAGGCGTACGCCCAGGGCTAGTGGGCGGATGAGTAAGCTTGTTGTTTCGATCAGGATAAGGGCTGGGATTAGTGGGGTGGGGGTGCCTTCTGGTAAGAGGTGGGCTAGTGAGGCGGAGGGCTGGTTTCGTAGTCCTGTTAGCAGGGTAGCAAGTCATAGGGGGAAGGCTAGGGCCAGGTTTATAGATAGCTGGGTGGTTGGGGTGAATGTGTAGGGCAGAAGGCCTAGGAGGTTGATGAGCAGGAGAAAGATTATAAGAGATGTCAGGATCAGGGCTCATTTGTGTCCTTTTTTGTCTAGGGGCATTATTAGTTGTTTTGTGACTAGGTTGATGAATCATAGTTGGAGGGTTGAAAGTCGGTTGGTGATCCATCGGTTGTCTAAGGAAGGCAGGAGAAGTGCTGGGAATGTTATTGAGATAAGGATTAGTGGGATTCCTAGGAATGAGGGGCTTGAAAATTGGTCGAAGAAACTTAGGTTCATGGTCAAGTTCAGGGGGTGGTGCTTGGGGCTGTGGGCGGTTTGTTAGAAGGGGGGTTTATTGATACAAATGAGAGGATTTTGGGCTGGATGATTAGGGAGAAGGTGAGTCATGAAGTGAGCATGATAAAAAATCATGGGCTTGGGTTTAGTTGAGGCATACCATTAAGGAGGGGGAGGCCCCTCTTTCTTTAGCTTAAAAGGCTAACGCTGGTGCATAGCTTCTTAATGATTAGGATGATATTATAGTGGATCAGCTTTCAAAGTTGGCGAGTGGGGTGGATTCTACTACGATTGGTATAAAGCTGTGGTTGGCTCCGCAGATTTCTGAGCACTGTCCGTAGTAAACACCTGGTCGGGAGGCAAGGAAGGAGGTTTGGTTGAGACGTCCTGGGATTGCATCGGTCTTTACGCCTAGGCTGGGGACGGCCCATGAGTGGATGACGTCATCAGCGGTGACAATGACTCGAATGGTGGAGTTTATGGGAACGATAACGCGGTGGTCAACTTCTAGTAGGCGGAAGTGGCCTAGGGGAAGGTCTGCTGTTGGGATTATGTAGGAGTCGTATGTTAGTTCTTTAAGGTCAGTGTATTCGTAGGTTCAGTATCATTGGTGGCCGATGGCTTTTAGAGTTAGGTCGGGTTCGTTGATTTCGTCTATTATGTAGAGGATTCGTAAGGATGGTAGGGCTAGGGTGATTAGGACTATGGCGGGAAGGATTGTTCAGACAAGTTCGATTACTTGTGCGTCGACTGTGTTGGATGATAGTTTTTCTGTGAGCGTGTGGGTCAGTAGATAGAGGACTAGGCTGCAGATTGCTAGCGCGACTATCAGGGCGTGGTCGTGGAATCCTATTAGTTCTTCTATGATAGGAGAGGAGGCGTCTTGGAAGTTAAGTTGTGAGTGGTTAGCCATATTTGGGTAGAGATGTGCAAGGTTTTCATTTGCAACTTAGTCTTGACAAGGCTATGTAATTATTTTACTAACATCTCTATGAGAAAGAAGCATAAGTGGTCTATGCGGTTGGCTTGAAACCAACATATGGGGGTTCGACTCCTTCCTTTCTTGGACCTGGACAAAAGGGGGTTCTTCGAAGGTGTGGAATGGGGGTGGGCAGCCGTGGATTCATTCAACGTTTGTGCTTGTTAGCGTTGGTTGTAGTACTTTACGTTTTGATGCGAAGGCTTCTCAGATGATGAAGACTAGTATGATTACGGCTGTTAGGGAAATGAGAGATCCTACTGAGGAAATGGTGTTTCATAGTGTGTAGGCGTCTGGGTAGTCTGAGTATCGTCGTGGCATACCTGCTAGGCCTAGGAAGTGTTGGGGGAAGAATGTTAGGTTTACGCCTACGAACATTACGCCGAAATGTGTTTTAGCTCATGTTGAATGGAGCGTGTATCCTGTGAACAGCGGGAATCAGTGGGTGAATCCTGCTAGGATGGCAAAGACTGCTCCTATGGATAGTACGTAATGGAAGTGTGCTACTACATAGTAGGTGTCGTGTAAGGCGATGTCTAGTGAGGAGTTTGCCAGGATGATTCCTGTAAGACCTCCAATAGTAAAGAGGAAGATAAAGCCTAGGGCTCATAGTATTGGGGGGTCTCATTTGATTGTGCCTCCGTGGAGTGTGGCTAGTCAGCTGAATACTTTGATTCCGGTTGGGATGGCAATGATTATAGTGGCTGATGTGAAGTATGCACGAGTGTCAACATCCATTCCTACTGTGAATATGTGGTGGGCTCAGACGATGAAGCCTAGGAACCCAATGGATAGCATGGCTCATACTATTCCTATGTAGCCGAATGGTTCTTTTTTACCTGCGTAGTATGTTACCACGTGAGAGATGATTCCGAATCCTGGTAGGATTAGGATGTAGACCTCTGGGTGACCGAAGAATCAGAAGAGGTGTTGATATAGGACGGGGTCTCCTCCCCCTGCAGGGTCGAAGAATGTGGTGTTGAGGTTACGGTCTGTGAGTAGTATTGTAATTCCTGCGGCAAGAACTGGTAGGGATAGGAGTAGGAGTACTGCGGTGATTAGGACTGATCAGACGAACAGAGGGGTCTGGTATTGTGACAGGGCAGGGGGTTTTATGTTGATTGCTGTTGTGATGAAGTTAATTGCCCCCAGGATTGAAGAGATACCGGCTAGGTGTAGGGAGAAAATTGCAAGGTCGACTGAGGCTCCGGCGTGGGCTAGGTTGCCGGCTAGTGGTGGGTATACAGTTCAGCCTGTTCCAACACCTGCTTCGACAGTGGAAGATGCTAGAAGGAGGAGAAAGGATGGGGGGAGTAGTCAGAAGCTTATGTTGTTTATTCGTGGGAATGCTATGTCTGGGGCTCCAATTATTAGGGGGACTAGCCAGTTTCCGAATCCTCCGATTATAATTGGCATGACTATGAAGAAGATTATTACGAAAGCATGGGCCGTGACAACCACGTTGTAGACTTGGTCGTCTCCTAGAAGGGCTCCAGGTTGGCCTAGTTCTGCTCGGATGAGGAGGCTTAGGGCGGTACCCACTATTCCGGCTCATGCGCCGAAAATCAGGTATAGGGTCCCAATGTCTTTGTGGTTGGTTGAGAATAGTCATCGGTTAATGAAAGTCACAGGTAAGATGGCTGAGTGTGTAAGCGTTAGGCTGTAGTCCTTTTTACAGAGGTTCAATTCCTCTTCTTATCGGCCCTGTAGTGAAATTCATAGTGAGTTGCAAGCTCATTGATGTGCATTAATTGTGTACCGGGGTCTTAGGCAGAAGCCTGAGGGTTAGGGCATATAGCTGTTAACTATACCGTCATGGGATCGAAGCCCATCTGCCTAGCGAGTTTAGAGGTCCTAGCTTAATTAAAGTACCTGAGTTGCATTCAGGGGATGTAGGATAGCAGCCTGCGGACTTTAGCAGAAACTAAGAGGGTCTAACTCTTGTTTAAGGCTTTGAAGGCCTTCGGTTTGGGTAATCCTAAGTTTCTTAAACAAGGGTAAGGATCATAGGGGAGATAGGAAGGAGTATGACTGTTATGGTGGCTAGGATAGCAATCATGATGCTGGTTGGCTTGTTAGTGCGTCATTGCTTCATGTGGTTTGTAGTGTGTGGGGGTAGTGTGATGGCCGTACAGTATGCGAGTCGAAGGTAGAAGAACAGGCTTAGTAAGGAGAGGAGGGAGATGAGTGTAGCTGCTGGGGCTATGTCTTGTTTGGTCAGTTCTTGGATGATAAGTCATTTGGGTAGGAATCCTGTTAGAGGGGGGAGCCCTGCGAGGGAGAGTAGGGCCAATAGCAGCATTGCGCTTAAGGGAGGAGTTTTAGTTCATGCAGTTATTAGTGTAGAGAGCTTTAGGACTTTAGTTGTATTGAGGGCGAGGAAGATGGTGGCAGTTATTATGGCGTATAGGTAGAAGTTGAGTAGGGTGAGTTTGGGGTTATAGACGATGATAATTGCCATTCAACCTAGGTGAGAGATAGAGGAAAAGGCTAGGATTTTTCGGATTTGTGTTTGGTTGAGGCCCATTCATCCTCCTAGTGCGGTTGAAAGGATGGCCAGGGTAGTTAGGAGGGTGGGGTTTAATGAGGGGGAGGTTATATAGAGTAGTGCAATTGGGGGGAGTTTTATGAGGGTGGACAGGAGAAGGCCGGTGATGAGAGGGGCGCCTTGGAGTACCTCTGGGAACCAAAAGTGGAATGGGACTAGTCCTAGTTTTATTGCGATTGCTGAGGTAAGAATTAGGCAGGATGTGGGGTTGGTTAGTTGGGTGATGTCCCATTGTCCTGTGCACCATGCGTTAGTTATACTGGAGAATAGGACTAGGGCGGAGGCAGCTGCTTGGGTGAGGAAGTATTTAGTGGCAGCTTCAATGGCTCGTGGGTGGTGAGATTTTGAGATTAGCGGGAGGATGGCAAGTGTGTTGATCTCAAGGCCGGCTCAGGCTGCGATTCAGTGGTTGCTTGAGATGGTGATGGTTGTTCCTAGGAGGAGGCTGATGATGAAAATTAGGCTCGCTTGGGGGTTCATTAGCAGGGGAAGGAGTTGAACCATCATTTTCGGGGTATGGGCCCGATAGCTTATTTAGCTTACCCTACTAGAAAGTAATATAAAGGGAGTATGGAGGGTTTTGATTCCTCTAGTGTAGGTTCGATTCCTGCTTTTCTAAGTATTAGGAAATGAGAGGGCTGGTACACCTCCATGTTCACTTTATCATAGTGACCCTTAAAGTTCAGGCACATTTCCAGTAGGGCCTTAGGTAAGGAGGTAAGCCCGCGTAACAGATTGGTATGCTGATGTGTCAGAGGCATAGGGCCAGTGTGAGTGGCAGGAAGTTTTTTCATAGTAGGTGCATTAGCTGGTCGTACCGGAATCGTGGGTAGGAGGCGCGGATTCACAGGAACCCTGCTGATAGGAGTAATACCTTTGTAGCTAAGATAACGGGGTATAGCTCTTGAGGGGGGTTGAGGAAGCTTGGGTTGAAGAACATGATTGTGGTTAGTGTGTTTATGAGTATAATGTTGGCGTATTCAGCTAGAAAGAAAAGTGCGAATGGGCCTGCTGCGTATTCTACGTTAAACCCGGATACCAGCTCAGACTCCCCCTCTGTCAGGTCGAAAGGGGCGCGGTTGGTTTCGGCGAGTGTGGAGACGTATCATATCATGGCGAGGGGCCAGCAGGCGAAGATAAGGTAGAGAGGCTCTTGCGTGACTGCTAGGGTGCTGAGGGTGTAGTTACCGCTGAGTAGGACGACGGAGAGGAGGATGATAGCTAGGGTGACCTCATAGGAGATTGTTTGGGCTACTGCTCGTAGTGCGCCAATTAGAGCGTACTTAGAGTTGGAAGCTCAGCCTGACCACAAGATGGAGTACACTGCCAGGCTTGATATAGCTAGCAGGAAGAGTAGGCCTAGGTTGAGGTCTGCTAGGGAGAATGGCAGGGGCAGTGGGGTTCAAATTGAGATTGCTAGAAGCAGGGCCAGCACTGGAGTCGCAAGGAATAGGACGGGGGAAGATGTTGATGGTCGAATTGGCTCTTTGATGAACAGCTTTACGCCATCTGCTAGAGGCTGAAGGAGTCCGAAGGGGCCGACAATGTTTGGGCCCTTTCGGCCTTGTATGTAGCTTAGGATTTTGCGTTCTACTAGGGTCAGAAAGGCTACTGCGATTAAGATTGGGAGGGCGTAGGAGAGGGTTATGATGAAGTTGATCAGGAGAGGGTAGTTGGTCATTGGGGGTGGTAGGTAAGCTAGGGAGAGGATTTGAACCTCTGAGTTAAAGGACTTAAGCCTTTTGCATTTTCCGAGCTCTGCCACGCTAGCTGGTCCTTTTCTTGGACGTGATGTGGTGTGATAGCCTTTTGTAATTAAGTTGCTTTCATTACTTAAGGCGAAGGCTTGCTTGTGGTATTGGCCTCACTTTTCCTATCCTTTCGTACTGGGAAGAGTTCGTCATAGATAGAAACCGACCTGGATTGCTCCGGTCTGAACTCAGATCACGTAGGACTGTTAATCGTTGAACAAACGAACCCTTAGTAGCGGCTGCACCACTAGGATGTCCTGATCCAACATCGAGGTCGTAAACCTCCTCGTCGATACGGACTCTCGGAGGAGATTGCGCTGTTATCCCTGGGGTAGCTTGGTCCATTAATCAATTATATTGGGTCTGGGTACTGTTAGCACGTTGAGGGGTTGCTCTTAGTCTAGAGGTGTGGTCTAATTTTTGGAGGTTTTGTTTTGCTCCAAGGTCGCCCCAACCGAAAAACGCAGACCAGGGGCTTATGTGGCAGTGAACCTGGTAGGTGAATGTGTGATCTAAGGTGGTTGCTGGTTTTGAAGTTCCACAGGGTCTTCTCGTCTTATGGTTTTATCCCTGCTTTTGTACAGGGAGATCAATTTCACCGATTGCCTGTAAGAGACAGTTAAGACCTCGTTTAGCCATTCATACTAGTCTCGATTTATGGGACAATTGATTGCGCTACCTTTGCACGGTTAGGATACCGCGGCCGTTGAACGTAAGTCACCGGGCAGGCATCACCTTCAATACTTGTTTTGGGTTTGCTGAAGGCTATGTTTTTGGTAAACAGTCGGGCCTTGACGGGTTTGCCTAGTTCCTTTTACAGGTTTTAATCTTTCTTAGTGGACGCTCCTCTGTCGGGTTAACAAGATGTTTAATACTGTGCTTGTTTGATTTGTCGTATATTGGTTGTTTGTTAATAATGTGTGGATGTAAGCTTGCGTCGTAGAGGGAGGACCCTGGTTACTCATTCTAGCATTAATTCTCCTATTTAAATATAGGTTGGCCTGTTAATGGGGAGGGAGTCATGAGGTTTTTATATTTTTGGGGTGTGGAGCTTTAACGCACTCTTTGTTGATGGCTGCTTGAGGGCCCACAATTCAGCTGGAGGGGTCAGTATTTATCCGCTCGAAGAGATTGTATTCTTTTTTAAAGGAGCTGTACCTCCTTTAAATAGCCCTTAATTCGCTTCATTAGGGTTTGTGGGGTTTCCTTGGAGAAGAATTAAGAGTGAACTTAGATTCGTTTCACAGGCAACCAGCTATCACCCAGCTCGGTTGGCTTTTCACCTCTACTAACGAGTCATCCCACTCTTTTGCCACAGAGACGGGTTCGCTCAATTATAGCTGCTCGTAAGTAGCTCGCTTGGGTTTCGGGATGGCAAACTTAAATTCATTTTGCTTGGTTTTTCTTGCTAGACCATGATGCAAAAGGTACAAGGGCTGATCTTTGCTGTTTATAGCTTAGTTTTCATTGTTATTTCATCTTTCCCTTACGGTACGTGGTCTCTATCGCGCCAATGGTGTCTTTTCTATCGCCTATACTAGGACTGGTGAATGCTTTAGTTGGGTGTGGGGTAAGTGGCTTTGTTATTCTAGGTCGTGTCGGTTGGGCTAGAGTTTGGCATCAAGACGATCTGGTGTTAGCAGACATTTTTCAGGTGTAAGCTGAATGCTTTTGCTTAAGCTACGTCTTGGTAGTCTAAGTGCACCTTCCGGTACACTTACCTTGTTACGACTTACCTCATCTTTGGCTTGGTGGCTTATTAATTTATGGGGGGGGGGGGGCGCCTACGAGGAGGGTGACGGGCGGTATGTACGTGCCCCAGGGCCGGCTTAAAGAGGGCTCGATTATCCCACTTTACTGCTAAATCCGCCTTCCAGGGGCCGTTTCAGATCCCTTTGCCGTTGTGTTCTAGTTTAGAAAATGTAGCCCATTACTACCATTCCATAGGCTATACCTTGACCTGTCTTGTTAGCGTGGTGGGGCTGTTGTGCTCACTGTTGGGCTTTCAGTGGAGGTGAGCTGGCGACGGCGGTATGTAGGCTGTTTTGGCAAGGAATGGTCAGGTATATCGTGGATCATCGATTACAGAACAGGCTCCTCTAGGTGGGTTTGGGGCACCGCCAAGTCCTTAGAGTTTCAAGCGTTGGTGCTCGTAGTTCTCGGGCGGATGCTTTGGTAGGTGTAAGCATCAAGATTTAGGGCCAGGCATAGTGGGGTATCTAATCCCAGTTTGGGCCCTGGCTTTCGTGGAGTTCAATTGATCGTTGTTCTAAGATCTTCTTTGATGTGGTGGCCTTATTGGCATCTTGGGCTTGCGACAGCTCAGTTGCTTTTTAATCTTAGCTACTTGGATAACATGTGACCACTCTTTACGCCGTTATAATGTTAATTTGGGTCTCCTGTATGACCGCGGTGGCTGGCACAGGATTTACCAACCCTAGATTTGCTATGGCTAAGTCAAGTTTACACTCATTGCTTAATATTAACTACTGCTGATTACCCGTGGGGGTGTGGCAATTGCAAGGCGTCTTGGGCTACGGTAGTGGTGAGCCTGATGCCCGCTCCTATCTACCTGATTGAGGTGTCCAGGGCATCTACACTGGAGCGCGGATACTTGCATGTATATGCCTAGCAAAAACTAACAGTAAGGTTAGGACTAAGTCCTTTGTCCTTGGGTGTTTGTGGCAGCCATCTTGACATCTTCAGTGTCATGCTTTCTATAAGCTACAGGGAC